AGTAGAATCAATCATAAACATAATGAATTCTGAATCGCTAACCAAAGGATAGGATAAATAATTAGAAAGGCAAATAAAACGTGCCTTTTTCTATTTTTGGGGATAGAGGGACTTGAACCCTCACGATTTTAAAAGTCGACGGATTTTCCTCTTACTATAAATTTCATTTTTGTCCATATTGACATGTAGAATGGGACTCTATCTTTATTCTATTCTCGTCTGATTAATCAGTTCTTCAACAGATCTATCAGATTATGATGGAGTGAATGATATTGAATCAATGAATATTTGATTCTTTTTTCAACTTGAAGTTGGAATTGATTTACAACAATTCGTTCATTTTGACTATATCATAAAAAAAAAATTCGAGTCGTCATTAATCATTTGAAATACTATTTTATTACGTATACGTATGTATATAGGTTTATCTTTCATCCTTTCTAGAGTTTCGCTGGAAGGATTGGATTCCTTTACTAACGCAACGCAGTCAACTCCATTTGTTGGAACAGCTTCCATTGAGTCTCTGCACCTATCCTTTTTGTTTTTCTCGTTCTTGCTTTCGAAACCATTATTTGTTTTTGGAAAACCGGATTTGGCTCAGGATTGCCCATTTTTCATTCCAGGGTTTCTCTGAATTTGAAAGTTATCACTTGGTAAGGTTTCCATACCAAGGCTCAATCCAATTAAGTCCGTAGCGTCTACCAATTTCGCCATATCCCCATTAGTATCTTACTACTCTATTAATTCGAATCTTATTACTCTATTAATAGTAATATTTTATTAAAATGAAAATGTCCTTGTCTTTTTTCTTTCATTTGTATTATGCTGGAATCATTGAATTCATTAGATACCAATTCCTATATCGATAATTTATCCTATTTTATTTATTATCTAGCTTATTTTATTTCTATCAGAAATCCATATTTGATCGAATCCAAAATGATTCTATCATTTCTGTATCTGCAATTCAATATAGATAGATAGATACGCGTATCTATTTATCTCTCGTTCTATTATTTTTCTTGTAAAATTTTGAATACTTGAATGGTCGATTCTTTTTTTTTTTCGTCTTATCTTCTACCTTTCAGAATGAAAAGAGCGAAATGCTTCATTATGGTCTGAATTGGATTGTACCTTTCTCTTTCATTTTTTTTTTTTTTTTATTCTCGATCTCCTATAACATAACTCAACAAAAACTTTTCCTTAAATTTTTTATTTTTTATGATTATTCTAGGATTATTATATATAATTATATATATATTCCATTCTAAATATATTAATTATTTATTTTTTATATAGAAAATATCTATTAGAAAAATGATTTCATTTAATATAGAATTATTATTAATAGAATAGACATTAACTAATCATTCCATAATTGTAAATAATCCTTTTTGAATAAAAAAAAAAAGGGTGGGAAATTTCTAATTCATTTTTGATTAGTTTATTAAATAGTTCGAATTAAATAGTTCTTAGTATTGAAAATTATTTTATTTCTAATTTGAAATAGAATTCATTCTAAATCTAAATAAAATAATTTTCACAAAATCTATATAGACAGTCATATTAATGTATATAATTAGAATTTTTATTCAACTCTACTATATTATTAGATATTTATTAGATATTAGAAGATATTTGATTCTATTTAGAATTCTAAATAAAAAAAATTGAAATGGATAAAGAATTTGAAAAAAAAAAAAGAGAATTTGAATATATATAATATATAATTGATAAAAAAAATATTAATTATTGATAAACATATATTTGATGAATAGATCGAAATGCGTTATTGCTATATTCTATTAATCGTTATATTCATTTTAATCTTCTATATTATAATATATAGAAAAATTCTATTCTTTTCTATATTCATTTTTTTTCTCTATTCATATTACTTATGAATAGATAAGAATGAGCAGTTAATAGATAAGATCTCAAGAATTTACTAACTTTCTATATATGTAAAATTTCTGTTATGTAAGCCCGCTTAGCTCAGAGGTTAGAGCATCGCATTTGTAATGCGATGGTCATCGGTTCGATTCCGATAGCCGGCTTTTCATTTTTTGTTTGATTTTTGACATAATTGATACTGTGAAATCAAATAAATAGAGAGAAATAGGGAAAAGGTTTCTTCCCTTTTTTCAAGAGTCACCGATTTATTATATTAAATCGTAGGAACTTAAAATTTTGAATAAAAAAGGGGAGGGGTTTGATTTCGAGAGAACAAATCCAAAACCAGAAGGGTACTCTTATTTTTTTTATTTACATATACAATATGTCCAGATATTGATAGAATTCATCTAATTGTACTTTCTAGTACAATACTTTACTAGATTTCGAGTTATTTATTATATTTATAATTTAGTTTAGTTTTTTTGTTATTATTTAGGTTTATGAAAAAAAAAAAGGAGTCTTTATGTCACGTTACAGAGGGCCTCGTTTCAAAAAAATACGCCGTCTGGGGGCTTTACCGGGACTAACTAGTAAAAAGCCCAGA